GAGAGTTGGTTGAATGAGGCGAAAACTAAGTAATATTCAATAGGGATAATAGGGAATGAATGTTTACATCATGAAGAATAAGATTTTCTAAAAGATCGTAGATCCGCATAAGATCAAGCGGTTGTAGAATTGTTTGATCTATTACTTGCGTATCAATTAATTGATTCACTAGGTCAGAATGGGTCATTCTCTCGGGGAGGGCCAAGTTTTCTTTTTCCATCATTTGTTTGATGCCCTTTTGAAGAGAACTATGCAATACGTCTTTGGCGGATTCAAAAAGGACATGGTTTACTGGTTCATTTAGCGCACCAGTATGTTCGTATTTTAGAAATAGCTCTTGTTCTCCAACAGCTATTTCACAAAACGATTTGACAGTCTCGAGTAGAATAAGTTCGTTGTTCATTCGACTTTATATAATAAAAAATTCCCGGAAAGAAAGAGATTCCTTCCTGTAGGAGTAGTTATGAAGTAGAAAGAATTTGGGTTGGTTGTTGACCAACGAAAAGCATGGGAGAAAGATGCATAAAGAAAGAAGTGCAGCTCGACAACAACAAGAGAAAGGCCAGTCACTGAAGACTAACCCAATCTTAATGAAGAAAAGGGGATAAGCAACGACACCTGTGAACTCACGGAAAGCCTTGTGCCCTACCTTTCATTCGAACTAGGCTACGATCTTTCTTCTCTTATGATATTTCTAGTTAGCGTCACAAAGAGCTTATTCTATCCCCCTCGGTGAAAGCAGTGACACCGCTTACGAGAGCAAGGGATGATTGAACAGTTATAAAATCTTGAACATGAACAAGGGTAGGAGCGATTACTGATTCAATCACACCGGAGACTTTCACAGCTACTATCACTCTAAGAACGGGTATTCATCCCAGAGTTCCTAGGCAAAGAAAGTCAAGCAGGATCGGATTCAGTTCCCTTTCTAGCGGCGGTTCCTGATTCAATTGTAAGTGGTACTCTTGATTCAATTCCACCAAACCCGAAAACAGTTCCATAGGAGCTTGCATTCGAGTCCTTTTCTTTATATATGATGTCACTTCTTTCCCCTGCTTTTAGTGAAGTTCCGAGCCTGAGTTCAATCCCAAAACCAAAAGTCCATCCCAGCTGTCAAAAGATCTACGTGCGGATAAGGGACGAAGAATGCTTCAAATCCCGGTTATTCCTCTCCAAAGAAATCCCCGTATTCTATTCCTCAAGTCCCACATCGGCTTGATGCCATCTTCATTAAGGAGAATGCCCCAAAAGCGTCTGCTAAGATTAACTGTACAAAATCGGATGCTGTCAAATTTGCCTTAGTGCAGTTACTCTCTTTACTTTCTCTCAGTGAAGTTCCTAAATAGGAATATTTTTTGAAAAAGCTCTCGATTCAAAAGTAATTTCTCGAGTCAGATGAATGTGTAGCTTCTTCTCAAGCAGTAGCACCGGCAACTAAAACAGTCTTCTATCCAACACCGGTTACTTCTATAAGACAAGAGCTCCTAATGGAACAATTACCTATTCTATCTGATTCACTGCCAATACCCAGAAAATCTGGTATTCAGATTCAATTGCTATCAGTTCTAAGCCTTAGTCATCTATTCGATCAATGCGGCCTTACTCTAACAAGTAAGAAAGTCAACTACCTTACGACTGTTCTTTAATCCATTATTTGATTTGCCGCCTAGGAAGGAAGAGCTAATCTTTCTACTCTACCAGTTTTATGAAATATCGAGTGACCTGCTAATTCATCTGCACAGCGCTTATTCACCATCAGGAAAGACCGGAAATCCAGTAAGATAAGAAGGGTCAGGTAAGAGGCAACTAACATGCTAACAGCAGCCTATTATGATTCACGTGGCAAAGAGCCTGTTCTATTAGTCCCACAGCTCCTTACAGAACACTTGCTACCGTGGCCTAAATGCTACGCACCTTCTACGAGGATATCCGGGAACGTGTTACTTTTTAACGGGGCAAAGGATACCCCTTACAAGCTTCCCCTTCTTTATGTGTAAATGTGTAATTGGCTTCGCTTCGTCGCAGCCTATTCTGTGATGGAGAGATCGAAAGCATTAGGGTCGTAGCGTGAATGTGAAATTCCCTTCCTTCTCTTTCTTTCTTTCTGATCAAGTCTAGGAGCGAAAGCAGCTCGCCCTAATTCATAAAGTAAGGAGAGGGATGAAAGTCAGTATGGGTATGCTAGCCCTAATTCATAAGGCAAGGAGAGGGACTTTAGTATGCTCGCCCTAATTCATAAGGTGGGAGAGGGACGAAGTTCAAAGACTGAAAGGTTTTCTTACTTTTCGCATCAACCCTTGCCGCGAAGAAAAGTAGTCATACCCACAAGGAATTAATTACTCAAAAAAGTTGACTTGACTTCAAGCAGCTTATAAGAACCTTACGATCTGATGCGCGAGGGCTGATGACGGGATGTGAGGAGTCGTGGTCTACCACCCGGATAATAAGTAGTAAAAGAGCATGCCGACGATGGAAGGAAGAGGAACATCTTATAAGAAGAGAAGGCTTGGCTAGGGCGGGCGAAGGGCCTGTATATGAGCTTTCCTCTGTTCTTGCATGAAGCTACTAAGTAGTCCAAATGCATGTGAGATCTCGGGCCGAGTCCATTATTGATTCCAATCAGACTGCCGACGAGCTGCCTGTACATGCCACAATCCTTGAGGCTATCCACTTCGTCTGCACGAAGCCTCATTTTTCTCTATTGGCCTTCAAACTGAAGATCGGTTTGCAATCGACCATAGCGAACTTCTCTAGGAGGTCTTCAGTCTACTTCTGTTGACAGAAGAAGATCCCGGACTCGGTCTCTTTCTAATCCCATAACGTCTTGGTGGTTAAAAACCTCCTTCCTCTTCAATCGTCCTGACAAGTTCTTTCTTATTCGGTCGATTTCCTCAACATCGTCTTCCCTGTGACGACTAGGTCCTCGACGTAGACGAGGCTAATCGGCTCTTTCTAGCTTTTTTGAGTAAAGTGGAATATTATAATGTGGCCCAGCATTCTTGAATAAGAACTCGGAAATCTTTCCATGCCCTCTCGGTGCCTGCTTCAGTGCGCAGAGGGGCTTGCAAACAGAATTCGTTGGATCCTTGCTTGAGAATCCGCTCTTAGCTCTTGTACACATGAATGCAAGAAAAAAGAAAGAGTTTATGATAGGAATTCCGGTTTATGGTTTCTAGTGTTAGAAAGTCTCCTGTCTGTGGCTAGAAGAGAAAAGCCCTAACTCTTAGTGACCTGTAAGCGTTAGAAGAAGAATTTAATTGCCTAATGTTCTCTTTGGAGGGGAGGGAATATCCTATTAAAGAGATAGTCTTTGTCCACCCTTAGAATAGGGAAGAGGTCACCCTTTTTTTTCATATAGTCACAATCGTAGCGTGCCAAGCGAGCCAAGCCAGGGAAGACCAATGCCTGAGGGAAAGATATCAGTTTGATCACATCCTCGTATACAATTTGATCAGATGGGTCAGCCCAAAACCAATAGCAATCGCGCACCTAAACAACAACATAGAAAGAATTGGTCTTATCCTAGTGGGGCAAACCCCTTTTCTATGAGGTAGGTAGGTCGAATAGGCTCACTCAGCCTGGGAACAATCTCTTTTCTTTCAGTATGATAAATTGCTTTATTGTTGAGGAACGGAACTATTAGTGGTAGTGCAAAGCACTATGTAGACTTCATCCGAAGCGGTTGTTCTCTCTGCTTATCTTTTTAAGAAAAGCAATAAAAAGAGCCCTGGGAAAGGTATCGAGACTGGGGATCGTAGTCTCAATCCTAACCTCATAGCTTTTAGAAGCTTAGTCCTTACAGTTTTAAGGGTAAGGGGAAGAATCAACAAAATGTTCTAATAACACTAAAAGAGGAGATTGATTTTTACTCTTTCTCGATGCTTTGAATAGCTATCCTTTCGTACCCTTGGTTTCGTACCTGTGGGATTCGACTTTCCTTGGCGATTGGGTCCGTGATCAAATAGGCTCTTACTTCGCCTCGAAAGGGAGCTGCGTAGGTAGACTAGAAGTCGTAGTTCCTGGCAAAAGAGAATTTCTTTTTGATTGAGTTCCAGGCTCCAGGCTTAAGAGCCGAATTAGCCATTGGGATTGGTGTAGAGACAAGACTGATTGAGATTCGTAATTAGCTGCAATAAAAGAATACGCTCTTTCGACAGAGAAGTGAACGACGGAGATCTGCAGATGTTTGAGGGAAGAAGACGGTGCTAGCGAAGTTAATTAACTTAAAGGCATCGGTTTACTCTATTTCTAAGAGCAGAGCAGGGGAAGAAGGAGAGAGTTTCTTCTTATTATTATTAATAAAGCATATGGAGCAGACTTCCCCTTTCTAGAAGACAGGGGATAGAGCTTTGAATAGCCGTAGCAAGGGAAGCAAGGAGCTTTCTTTCCTCTCACTAAGAAGCCCTAGAGCAATAGACGGAATTCGGAATTAGTGGGGTAGCTGCTAGGATAGATGCATAGAATCCGGATGCCGAGAATACGCGGCCCACGGAGCGGTAGAAGATCCAAGTAAAAACCTGCTGCACAATGCCGACACCTTCACATTAAAAGTCCGCCTTAGCCCGACATTGCCCTCAAAGACATTAAAGATAAGGTAGTTCCTCGAAAGGCCTCAAAAAGGCAAGAAGTAGCATCCTGCCAGTTGTTCTTGTGCCCTAGTCGAAACTTTCTGCGGTTGGCATGTCTAACCCTATTTGAAAGAGTAAGGGGCCTTGCGGGAGCAATTCCATAGCTACCTGAACACAGACTTTTCTCGATTCCGTGCACGCCCGGCAAAAAGAGCCGCCAAATGTTTTGCATTAGTCTTTCTCTATGGGATGAAGACAAGGAACTGACAGATGCCAAGATCTTTTCTTACTAGAAAAGGTATCCACCAAATAGTCAAAGCGGAAGGGGATTGATGCTGAGAATGCCCTCTTGTCTATCTTTCAAAGAATAGACTGTTAGATGTAGGCATTTTCCCATGCTAAAGGAAGCAAGGAGTAGGAGAAGGCAAGCAAGGCAAGGCAATTCAATTCTTAATCTAAGAGCAGGGGGCAGGACATAGTCTTAGGCTGTTTGCGCCTTATCTGCTGTGAGGGGAATAGCCGCTACTAGTGAAAGCAAGTGACATACTTAATGTACGAGGAGGAATAGAGATCGACAAGCAAGAGTCTCCCCCCGGTCGCCTGATTAGCGAATAGTGCCTCACTTTCCTTCTAAGCTGGCATCAGTCTCAGACAAGAAAGAAGATCAAATAGAATCCTATTTCCGACATGAAAGAGTAGTAAAGCATCGAAGCAAATAGCGTAAAAGGATACCTATCGAATAGGCTTTGGCACGTCGAGGTAGAGCCCTGGGCTCTTTGCGGGATAAGGGCGGTTAGCAAGAAGGTTTTTGAATCAATAAAGGAAGAATGCGGCTCCTATTGAATCCGCTTTTGGGAATAGAAGGGGAATTAAGGCAATTTGCCTTATTAAATAGAAGAGGCTAATCGAGAGCCTAACTCGAAGGAATAGGGGATTAAGGAAAAGGATTGGGCAAATAAATAGGTTATTAGAGAGCTGGTGGAAGGCTCAAGACAGAAGGAATTGACATATAATAAGAAGGATCTCATGTCATGGTTCTTGTTCAAGAAGGGACATCCTTTGAATCAGCTGTTGGGAGCATAGTAGAGGAATGAATTGAGAGACCTTCCTACCAAAGAATCTTTCTAAACAGCGGAATTGACTTTGAATTGAAAAAGGAAGCTTAATCATCAACTTATAGCTTCGGAACATGTTCAATTCAATACTTTGAGAAATCGACCTCGATCAATTCAATTCATGCTGCCAACTCTTTGCCACAATGGCTATCCGGATATCTATCTGGGGCTATAACCGATTCCTCGGCTAGCGGCATGAACCATTGAATCCGGTAAGGTTTTCGGGTGCTTAGGTCGGCCGATAGAAATTGTTTTAAGTTTCGAAGGAAAGGCTGGATGGGCGGTCACTCATCTATGATAGATCGATGAAAGGGTTGCTGTTTGATCTCAAGGAAGCTTAAGGAGGAATAAGAAAAAGTTGGCGGGTGGGTGGAAATAATAAGTAAGTTGCGAGTACTTGGTTCTATGGTTAAGGAGGGAGCAAGTAAAGACATTGCGGGTTGAACCGCTTTCAGCTCCGCCTTCACTCCTGGCTCACAATGGAAATCTGCCCAATGTTCGTTTGGCAGCTCAGCTCTATACTTGAATGCTTCACTAGCGTCATCTATTTCCGAACGGGTGCAGGCGCTTCATTCACATCTGGATTCCTATCTAGCTTCGGATCTGGAGGGACATGAATGGATGTTGGAACGGGTCCCGAGTCAACTGCATGCGCTACTACTGCCTCCCTAGCAGTCACCTCTGCCTCCTCCATTCCATTTCTAGTGCAATATCTGACGGTAGCAAATCCCGCGGATCGAAAGCCATCACCTTCTTGTCCGGAATCCCTTCGTCCCGTCTTAGCTTCCCCTCGTTCGCTTCCATATACATTACCATTTCATCTACCAGTTTTCCGAGCAGATTCGATCACAGTCCCATAAGCAGTAGGGACCACGAGAGAGCTTATTTCGTGCTCGAGATCCCTATGAGATCTTCTTCCAGAGAAGCCCCTGCATATGCTGCCCTTATCTATTCATGGTTCCGGATCCAGATATGGAACTGGAATGGGCTCTGACTTCGGTCACGGACCTGGATTAGGAATAGGCTTTGGATCCATGGCCCTGGATATTCTATCGATGACTCCGGAATAGGTTCTTCAATGATTTATGGAAAAACCCAGGCAGGCTACGTCGATCTAAATCCAGAGGCTATGGTTTGACAATGAATTCTTCATCCACCGATTTGAACTATTGCGGTTTTCCCTCCGTTCCTAGAGCCAGCATCCGTTGCTCAAGTCGATTTAGTAGTAGAAGCAGCTGTAGCTTTACCAGTTGTACCTATTCCAATTGGTTAGCTGAAGCAACTTCTGGGGGTACCTATCCAACTGTCTCTGCCGCCGGTAGAACTGGATATCGATCCAACGGGTTCGGACGCGAGCGAAGGGAAGCTAGGTACTATGGTTCCATGGGTGAGGATGCTAGGTTACCTGGTTCTCAAATCGGGTATTGAACCGTCTCTCCCTCCTGCTGCAACCTTTGCCTCTATCTCTACTTCTGGGTCTCGATCTCGAACTCAAACTGATGCTTAGTATTATTCTAGATGCTGAGACGCGGGGACATGATACTGACGACCGTGGGTGGACAGATCAATAAGAATGTGAGAAGTACGATGACATCCGCCCCAACTTCACCATAAGGTTCGACCGGCCCCCTAGGACTAGTAGAGTTTACCGGAAGTTCCCCCTATGACGAGCAGGCCAGAAGTCCGACCCGGTTGAATAGAATCTGAATGAACAGGTGCCCTTCAGAACTACCTTGGAAAGCGCAGTCTTAAGTGAACGGATGGAACGAAGGAACCCTGGATGTCCGCCGCCTCTAGCCGATGTGCACTAGAATGAGTTCAAATGCTTTCGTCTTGCCTTTGCTTATATGAACGATAATTCATTCCAGTCTCTATCCATCTATATAGATATTCTATTCCAATAGGTAAGAGGATAGTTGGGATTGGGAGAAGTAGTGATGGCGAGGATAGGAAGGTTACTTATAATACTAGATCGACCAATAGCAATAGGAAGAGGTTCGAATAGAGGTTCGGATGGGACAGGTTCGTAGAAAGAAGCTCAACTAAGTTTATGGGGTTACCGGCGAAAAGAAGGTTGAAGTACAGATCCCGCGCATCAAATGATTACTGACTTGAACTAGCACTTGCTGCTATTCACTCAGCAGACGATCAGGCGAGATGCTAATTGGAGAAGGACTGACCGGACCTGCCTTCCCGGAAAGCACGAGCATACAGATTCGTAGTGTTCGTTCGTAGATTCCACTATACCCTTTTCACTCGGGAAAGCAACTCTAGCCTATACTCTTTGTCTTGAATCACAGAGGAAGGACAAGAGCTCGGACAAGAACTCTCACAACTGGAAATGCAAGAACTACTGACTAGCTATCCGACAGTAGTGAAGATATGCGAAAGAGGGAGAATGCGCTACATCGGATCTTGCTGTAGTTGATGAAAGAGCTGTAGTTTATGCTGTAGCATCGGTTATTTCTCAGGTTACGAATGACCCAATCTATCTATGGCAACCACCCCTACTTTTAGTAGATGGAGATGCGCACCTAGGAAAGACGGATGAAAGAGAACCTGCCCTAAGAGATTGGCATTGGCCTGTGGGTCCGCTGCGGTAGAAGGCCTTTGCTGGCCTGTCGATCCATCCTGATTCACTTACGCTATTTCTTACTAGAGAGAGGGCTTAGATCGGAGAGGAGCAGCTCTTTTCTTTTTAACAGAAAGCAGTGATGAATGGGACGGAGCTGCTACAATCAATAGCTTCAGCTGGTCCTGCGAAAGAAAGCTTGAAGGCGCCCGCCCCATACTGCAATGGGCTTACTTTATTCCGCCCCTACGACTCTTCCTTCGTCACCCTCTTCTCGACCAGCGAGCGGAGGAGCAAGTGTAGGCGACCCCAAGGGGCGTCAGGTTGTTTTGTTCTGGCCAAGCTACGAAGAATTTGTCAGTGCCGGTGGTTCAGACTCACTTACTTTTTGTTTGGATTTGGTTCCGATTCAACAGATAGAGACTACCTCATAGTTGAGCGAGGTTGTTTGCTAGGAGACTGCGACATAGACGGGTCGATTGATAGCTGACTGTCAACCTATTCAGATTGATAGCAGCACCGGGCAGGTGTCAGATGAAAGTAGCCATTTCTCTGGTTCATATAGCTTGGACTGACCCTGATAGCAGTAATAGCTGGCTGTCGGATGGAGAGAACTAATATTTACTGAAATCCCCTTTCTACCAGCTCATTATCGAGAGAGCCCTACTCTTATCAATTCTCAATCGCCCTCGCTTCGGAGACAAACAAGCTTTTATATACGTATTAACAAACAGACTCCCGACTCAAGTGCCTTTCACTAATAAGCTCAGCATCTGGGGTACGATTCTGATTTCTGTTGGACATAGCTGCAAAAGTGACTAACCCTCTCTCCAGAGGGGAGGGTCCGATTCAATAGCGCTTTTCTCTGTTCCATACAGCTTACGAAGTGATTCTCACTAATGAGCATCGAATGATAGAAATGGATTTGAAACAACCCAATCTACCTTTTCATCCACTTATTTATAGCTTGACCCCGGTCTCGGGACTTCGCAAGTCACTGAGTCTTTGATAAAGTTGTCAAAAAAGAACCTTGCTAGAGTTTCGTTAAGCCCTATCCGTGATAGATTCATTCACCGAAGCGATTGACCGATACAGAACGCGATTGATTTTATTCCATCGATTAGCTTTGCCCGATTGCTACCAAATCATAGATCTTCCAGAGAAGACCAAAGCGAATGAGCTCACTCTGCCAAGCCACAATCCGAAAGGATAGTCATTGTGACCACGAGACTTGGTGTACATAGCAAGAACCCGCTTAAAGTGACGAGATCTTGTATGATTGAGTTTGACAAGGACCCTATAACCTCCACCATCTATCCTTACTAAGGTAGAGAACCTTCGTAATGAATGGATATTTTTGACATATAGTCATCAGACCATATGTATGATGGTAAGCAAACAACGAGAAGACATGGCAGATAAATCCACGCGTCCACCCACCCTTGACGCAAAAGCGCTTAGCAAACTCAAATGCGCCAGTGCCAGAAATCAGAGATTTTTGAGTTCAAATTGGAACTCCTAATTTCTGAAGACACTGAAAATAAACTTAAGCAACTTGCGCATCAGCGATGACAACATCATCACCGAGCACATTGATTGGGGCACATCCACTAAAGTGGCTTTTGAAAGAGACCTACTACCGGCTTAGTAGCAGTTGCTACTCAAATGGGTGTACCCTGAATGGGCTTCCGATCTCTAAAAGGATCTGCTATAGCTACTCGATCTCGATCAAATGACTTTGGATCTCTCTCTACATCTTGAGTATCCGTAACAGGATATAGAACTCAATATCGATCCATCTTAAACTTGAAGGGGTGCTCCATAGCTTCAACTGATACTGCTTCTAGCCAACATCGGCTATGGATCACGCCCATCATAAGGGCCTCTTGGTATGGGCTTGGAGCATCGGCCCTGGTGATGGCTCCCCAACCAACCTAGTAAAGGGAACTGGAAGGAATGCTATTGGTGCCAGATTTGGTCCCTTTATCGGCGTTCGGGCACTTTCTTTTTTGGTCAGTACCTCACAACTGTGGGCTTACGCCTTATGCTTCATGTTGGGGGAACACCAGAGTCAAAAGCCGAACCAATGAAGGGTTCCAAACCTTGACTCGTTCAGGGATCCCAACCATTATCCCGTCGTTTCACCGTCGAGCTATTAAAGATCGACGGGATCCAAGGCTTGTTAAGTTTTCTTGTTCACTGTTTAGTTTTTCAAAAAAAATCTGAGTTTGGCCAAGATAAAAAAAGCTATATGCTTAACACATGCAAGTCGAACATTGTTTTCGATCAATGAAGGAAAGAAGGAACTGACTGAAAGGACCGATAAGCGGAATTGCGTATATAAAAAAAGATTCACTGGCAAAGAACCTATTCATCACTTTATAACTTCCGCTTGAAAGCGGATTGCTCCTTTGTTTCGCTTCTTTCTTTCGTTGAGCTCTCTGTCTTTCGTTAGCTTCCTTTCTTTTTTGTCTTGTCTTGCGGATGAAAAGAATATCTATGCGTTCACTAACACGACTAAGGTAGACCGAGTGAAAAAGTAACCCGATTTTCTAATGCTTCTCCTTTTCCATACCATAAGGAGCAAAGCATAGAGTCGTATACCGATTCACATTATTAACAGCATAAAAGGTGACTCTCCGGAATATCACCATGATCAGGAGGTATGATTGAAGGGATCGATGGCTACGTGTGTTGGAGATATAATAGAAAAGGGAATTCCACTCTTCCTCCCTCTTTGTCTAGTTGGTCCCGCGAATTCATCCGCTTGAAGTGAATGAGCCCGCTTCCTCCGATTCGAGATTCCACCGGGGATGATAACACAACAGATTGATTTCGCGACGGATAAGGGAATGGCCTACTCTGTAAAAGAAATTGTAACTTTCCTACTTTACATCAGTAAATAAAAAGGCAAGGTAGAATTGCATTAGTCAAGCTCTCACAGCAGGAACGGTGCCGATTCCCATTCTCATTCCTTAGAAGCCGGAGCCCCTCCTGACAACTGTATTTGAGTCCGTTCACTCCTCACTCTAGTAACGCAGGGTAAGTTATTATTGATATCCGACTGCCGGTGGGGAGACCGTAGACTGAACTGAAACCTACACTCTTTCTTGTGTTTAATGATTAGCTACTAGTTAGAATGAATTCTTATCGGTGTTTAACACCTCCTCCTTTTAGAAGCTTTTCTTAAACCATAGGGCAGGTTTGGAACCCTCAGCCGAGTCTGTTGACTGAGTAACCTAAGCCGAAAAGGTGGAGCGAGAACTGGTAACCCGACTCGGTTCATCGATAACCGCTAACTGCATTCTTGACGGCCTGTTGTGTGCTAAGATGAACTCACACTCACAATTCAACTGAACTCCTAACTGAAGCTATAAGAGATGGTGACTAAGCCAAAGCGCGGGACTGCACTGTATTGTATGCTAATAGAATGGAAAGTCTTCGGTACAACTCTTCTTTACTCCGTTCACCCCTCTCCTAACGAGGGCAAGGCAAGTGCCACTCCTAGCGCTAAGCATAGAAAGCTCTCACGCGCGCAATAGGCTTTCTCAGACTAGTCATCTTTGACCGTTCCTTAACCCATTGAGGTTAATCAATGCAACTGCACTCTGTCTTGTGTTTCCTTGAAAGACTAGCTCTGTCTTACTGACCTTTCCTTACTCGTTGTTTAGCTGGAAGAAGCTGTCCGCTCGTGCTTCTTTCAAATGAGATGTCCATCCCAGGCAACCATCTCTTCTTTGGCATTCCCGTATCCGTCCAACCTTGATCTGCTACCTCTCCACTTTCAATCTGATTTGGAAACTGTCTTTCGTTTGGTACATGTGGACTAGTAACTGACACAGGACCATCTCCATCTCGATCCAAATTTAATGTCTCGCTCGATAGCAACAGCCAAACCCTTCTCTTTGTCAGCTCGATCTGCTCTTTTTCTTGTAGAGGAATGTGGAACAAGGATTCTCACAAGTATAGAACGGAATGCCTCTTGCTTGGTCTGCTTAGGGCTCATAGGAGGTAGGAAAGAGAATAGAATTTCGCCGGGTCTGGGAAAAGCCTTTAGGGCTAGAGGGTGGGCTTTAGCGCGGTTTACTGAGACTCCGTTCTAATTATACTCAAATAGAAAGAAGTTGGTTCCTGGACAAGGTCCTATCCTAGGCTTAGAGCTGAGCTATACCCATAACTTACTAAAGGACTGATTTAGAGAGCTCCGAATCACGCTTTCGGAGTAGTGGCAAGCAGGGAAAGAAGATCAAGTCCAATCTGACCCTAAGCAGAAGCCATTCACATATTTCTCGCATCTGCTGGGAGTCTACCCTTCCTTTACATATGTGTTTTTCCCCTCCCACTCGATCTACTGAAAATTCGATCTAATGGTTCCGGGGGAACCCCTTTCTTTGCGTACTATTGAAAAGCTTCTTTCGACGACCCTGAAAGAGTTTATGCGGCCGATTCCCTATTTTGATTTCTCATCTAGCTTGGCTATCGCTTGTCGGTGAATCAAAGAGTCCTTTTTTCGAGCCCTCCCTTCCATTTCTTATGAAAATGGAAAAGCTGGCTTTCTACTTTCTGCTTTGATAGATCTTTCCTCTAAAAAGAGGTGTTACCTAACCCACTATGTCCTTTGTTTAATACCCGGAGCGGGAACCTTGAATGGAAAACCCGTTCTTCTGCCCTCGCCACTTCTTTCGCTAACCCTTTCCACCTCCTTTGCGGAATACCAGATCAAGAGATGAATTAGCGGATCACAGGGCTAAGTCGAAGCATGCCTGAACCTTCTTTAGTAGTTAGCCGTACCGAGTCCTAGCAAGGGCTTCAAGATCACAGTAATGCCTGCAATTTCATTTCCGAATGAATGTCATGTTCAAAGCTGCTTTCTCTAGACACCATGGAAAAGATCACTGACGAGCTCAATCTCTAAGTGTAAAATTGTCAGTTTCATCCTCTTTTGTGAGCCTGAGATCATATGGGTCAACAAAAAATTCTCATTTCTTAGTTACAGAAAGCCCTTCTCAAGGAAGTGAGCCGCTCATCTGAGCCAGCGGATTCGAATTCTGCTGTGCCTGGTCGAAATGTGTGAGCGGAGCGAAAGCCCTTACCTTAAAAGAGAGCATTTTTTCGCATGTTTAGTGCCAAGAGATAATGCCTTCTTTTTGACTGGAAATAGTTGTGCGAGGCACATCTTCTCGATAGGCGAGTATTTGTTCTCTGCATCCACCATCATGCAGAAACAATAATAGAAGGCACTTTCCTGCTAACCTCTTGGCTTTGCTTTCATATTATACTTCGCTTGATTTACTCTGAACTGATTAACCGTTATGCGCCAAACAAGCAACGGATTTTTTGCTTACATAAGCAGAAAGGAATCCGCTTCTAAGGCTGTCTTTAACAAGAGTCCTCGCTCCTCTTTGCTTCCTTGCTAGTACTAGACTTTGATAAAGGAAGGGAATGCTACCAGACTAATACAGGAAAGTAAAAATGGATTCGAAAGAAATCGGTATTCGTGGACGGATTGCCTGCCTATCTCTTATAGCTTCGCCTGCCTTTCACTCCTCTTTTCTTAATCGAATATATTCTAGCTACCTTTCTCCGAGCTCCTAGGCTAACGCGTATCCGTTTTCTTGCTTTAAAGAGTTCCTTATTCACAAGTAGTACTGTTAGAAAGGAAAGAAGATCTTTTTTGAATATAGATATCGCTTAACCGTTAAGTTTAGTTGGGAAGGGAGGTCTTTCGAGCACTCCTTAAAACGGGAAAGAATGCAACAGTAGGAAACTGGCTACAAACAGCTAGGTTCATTAGGATCCTCTCCTTTTCCAAAGGGAATAGTTGGATCGGCCCACCTCCTAGTAGTTCTGGATCGAGAGAACCTTTTTCCTATGGTAAAGGAATCAAACGAGACAAGAATATACTTCTTTCTTAGTCTCCTTAGCTGCTAGTTAGTTCCTAAAGGATAGCTGTGAAAGTCACAAGTGGATAAGCACTAGAATAGGTCGAGTAACCCCAGTAAAGAGAAAAGAAGTCCCCTGCTTAAATAACAAAAATTATTGAGTTTCTATACCCGTTTCGTACCCTACGAAAAGTGGGATCCCATACCATGAGAGCTATCTGAGTTATTTTTCATTTTATCCCCGGAGTTCAGTTCTGTTATCGGTTGAGAAAGCGGATGCCTCTACCGAGGTTCATACATAGAAAGGAACCCGGCCTCTTAAGCGGATTCTCCTCTTTCTACCGCCTCTTGATGATGGTTCTCTATCTCTAGCTCCAAACGCAACTCTCTCCTCCAGGGGGGCCCTTCTAAGCCCATTTAGGCCCAGCTAGTAGTTCAGTTGTATACGTTCTATCGCTAATTACTATTTTATCTCCAAAAGCGGTAGAAAAGTGATCTGATCTAAGCTAAGGGGTGTCTATCCATCCTCGGATTGCTTAGATGAGGTATTCCTTTTGCGTTAGTTGCCTCTTGTAGGCTGCCTTTGCGTCCTATTCTGCCCATTAATTGGTTCATTCTCTGTTAATCGACCCAAACTGGTGAAATAATGATCGCTTCCCTTAAATCGTTACTCAATCACTCCGTATTTACCGAAATGACTGATAGATTCTACCCACTTATGAAAAGATTCAAAAGTGCTTCACTAGCAATGATTGAACTATTATTTTATTAACCGTACTTCAGTAACTCAATTCTCTTCTTTAAATCCGTACTTTACTAACTCAATTCTTGAAGAGTCGACTCACTGAAACAGGAGTTGTCGTTTGTGATCCACGAGTTGCTCAGCGTAGGAAGGGAATTGCGGAAGGGATGAAGAACTCCTTAGGGCCTATTTCTTGTTCTTGTCCAATCAAACTCGCTACTCTTCTCTTTTAGGAAGGCCGAAATGCATTGGGTCTATCGGTCACTACCTCTCTGGCTACTCTCCTTTACGTTTTTAGGACCTCTCCTTCCACTTCTTTCATAGCTTGGGGGGGTAGGCTTTTAATAATAAAAAAAATATCAGTAAGATACCACATCTTTTGATGTTCAGCAAAGAGGAATCATAGCCTCGAAGCGGCGAACTAGACCAGAATTGGAAGTAAGCGCGTAGATGGCAATTTATCCTTATTTATGGACTTGGAACTCAGTCTGTGGGCAGTCAAGACATTAAGTAATCAATGAATCGAGTAGTCAACATTTTCAAATAAGACAGAGAAGACCTCTTTAGCCGGGGAAGACCCTTACTCAGAGAATACCCCCATTGACGAATAGGGCGGATCTGTCTCCCGATCGGCATCTTCTATCGTGTAATCTTCATCTTATGCTATCTTCTGCTGTCGAAGGATCTGCTGCCGTCGAGTCAGTAGATGAGAAAACTCCTGTTGCTTCATCGGCTTATGCTGGAGTAAATACTACTTTTGCCGTGGAACTGGTTTCCGGTGTTCAACCCGTTTTTCTTGTCCAACCGCCTGCTGCAGAGGAGAAAACTCATGCCGCTGACTCAGACGCTGCGGTAATTATTGATTGATGTAGCTTCATCGTCTGTTTCCTGATGGTCTTCCCTTCCCCAAGCGGATGCTATCATAAGCCTAAAGATAAGATAATAGTCAGGCATCGGCCTAGAGAATAGGAGTTGGCAGAGATGCTATCGGTCTGGAACTGAACTAATGGAATGGAACTCTTATCCCTCTTTATATGAAATCTCTTTCACCGTCAATAGTCAGAGTCAGCTTTATTGCCCTTAAATAAAATAGAAGGAATCAAGATAAGGGGAACTTTCCGGATGTCACCGGTCTTTCTTTAATAGAATAAGCTGGGATGTAACTGATCTTTCATTTTTTGGAAGGTTTTCCCAGAGATAAAAAAAAAAGATATGAATTGGAGGAACCCACGTATTTTGAATTCCATTTGGATTCGGATACCTTTCATCCATTGCAAGAGGCGCGGATGTCGTCGGGTCCCGATGACTTTCATTTCTTAGCTGGAAGCATGGCATTTCCTTATATTCGTGACTTTCGGTGGTAAGCGGAAGAGTGATCTGCTAGAAGAATTGTCCCGCCCTAGAAATGGAACTCGTCGGAAGAGGAGTAGCCCAGACATAATGATCGGCAAGCAAAAATGTCGCCGATCGGAGGAAGATGGCACTGACTCGTCTTCTGTCTCCTGACGACCGTGTATTCTATCGGCCATCTCCTAAGAATCTGCTGTATCCTCTCCTTCCTTATACTTATAGGCTGCCGTAAATGATAAAGCTTCCGCCGCGGAACCGCTTTCTGTTGTTGAATCACCCGCTACCGCTGAACAAGATGCCGTGGTACTTGATGCCGCTTCGGGAGGCGGGGACTGATGTTTCCTTATCCGCTGTTTCGGGATCGATTTCTGTAGCTGATAAAAACAACTTATTTAGCTGAACCTGTATCAGATACCATTTCTGTTGCTAAATCAGCAGAGGATCAAACTTCTGCCACTGAAGAATCTGATGCTGAAGGATCTACAACTTCACGTAATTATTTCATTCACTGCGTGGTGGAACGAAATATGTTTCCCGGCCGGGTGCTATCCACTAATCGGACGATTGACAAGTCTGATGTCGCTGAAGATAAAGAGAGAAGTAGGCTTTCACCTAATCGGAAGTTTTCCCCTGCTGGACCTATTGGTACCAGATAAGCCCCAGAGCAAGATCGGACCTAGAACAGCTTTTGTCGTAGATAGCGAAAAGGCCTAGCCAAGAATAAGCTTTTCGGTCGAGGGCTTTGCCCGCCCTAGTTCTGTAGTCAGGAGAAGAGGAACCCGGTCAGTCCCTGTCTTTCCTTATATGTATTACATTTCAAACACTACCAATAGTTGACTTCAAAGCTTCCATTAATACAATAAGATTGGCTGTCGCCGAACCTATAATTGATTTTTTCTATAAGGGAGGGGATGCCGATAGCTTTCTTCGAGGAAGATACCTTCGATAAGTTACCATAGGATTGAATCACCCCGGAAATTTCAATTCAATTCGGTTAAGATACCGTTCATCCATATTTTAGGATACGGGAATGGCACCAAGCGCCGGTCTTTCTAACGGAATAGCGGGAGCCGTACTGATGAATTCCACCTCTGAGAGGAGGGAAAATCATATGCTTAACACATGCAATTCCAAATCAACATCCTGTGCAATCAACATGCTTTGGTTGAGAAAGACCAACACTTGTTAGAGCGTTCGTGCCCAATAACATTGGTCACTTCACTTACCTAAAAGATAAGGAACAATAAGCTGAAAAAGTCCCAAAAAGAAAGATAGATAAACTAGACAGCTAGGGGGAGAAGACAGCTTGGGGGAGAGAGGGTATTACATGTCTAAGAATAGTTTAGAAAACACCCGTTACGCCGACAATTGATAGTGCTAGCACGGAACTAGCTTATCAACGCTGCCGTTACACTAGGAAGAGTCTCTATCACCCATAGGCCCAATAGACTGAATTAGTCAGTCTAGCGACTACCTGTGAGATATGTCCATTAACTGCTTTCCTTGCTAATGATAGGTTAACCCGAAGATAAGAAGTGATTGGATGAGCGTGTGGTAGTATGAATTCGTTTATGCTGTAGCTGTTTGTGGTGCGGGCTTCAATTCAAAGGCTCCTCATAGTTTGAGATGCGCACTACCATTAGAGTAGAGGAAAAAGAGGACCCCGAGAAGGAATTTTCAACTATCAGAAACCTCATTTAAGAAGAAGGACACGGGATGCACAATCATTTTTGATGGATGGACAAACAAAAGGGGCAGGCCCTTCATTCATTTTTTAGGTTACTTGTCCTCGAGGTACGATGTTTGTGAAGGCGGTAGATGCTACATTAGAAGTGAAGGATGCAATTCAATTCTTCTGACTGGCGCGGATGATTGTCTTCTTTTGTGATGGAGGTAGGAGAGGCGTAGTGCAGGTTCTCACTGATAACGTTGCTAATTCTTTTTGTATGTTGCGAAAGGCAAGAAATTAGAGCACCGGTCGCCGTGTGCCACTCATTGTATAGATTGACTGTTAGAGGACATTAGACACCGGGTGAAGACGACTATAGAGGAAGGCAAGACAAAAGACATTCAATTTCCTGGAAGAATGGGTCCTCTCCTGTTGGCGAATCTCCTTGCTATTGTTGTTTCAAATATATATCCCATTCCTGCCTGTCCTGCGGCGCATGCGGTACCAGCTCTTGTTCTTGATGTGGCTCTTTCGGAAGTTGCGGAAGATAGTATAGATGCTCCTGTTCTTTCTGCGGCGGTTGTGGATGCGCTTTACTTCTTTCTGAGTATCCCAGTGCTGCTGTCTTGTTCAAGCTATGGATCTTATAAGAGAAGGAGTGTGAAAGCTAGCTCTTGAAAGCAGTGCGAGTTAGGCCCGAAAGCCAATCTCTCCGGTTATGGTTCTTCTGCCACATCCTCTCAAGAACGAGAATTTTCATATCATAAAGGATCATATAATTCCGAGTCTCGATATGAACTAGGTTCTTAGGTATAGTGTATAGTAAGATGTGGAGCAGTCCACCCAACCACAGCCCTTTCTGGCTAGAAAACATCTCCTATCTTTCCAGTGGAAAGAGTAGAAAAGTTGTCAATGACACGTGGTTATCCGAAACCTTGCCTGGCACCACTTCCACACACACAAATCCGAGCTTCATGCGAGATCCATTGTGAGTAATCATAGGAAAGATCGTAATAGAAGAACTTTCTAGCCCGCTGGGATAGTCCTACTTTGGTTACGTTGTACTCCAGTCTTTCTGGGGCAATCAATCCTTCCCTTCTTTCCCCAAAGTTCGTGTCGCGGAGTTCTTTCGAATCAGCAGGGCGGTAAGTAGGTTAATTACTAGTACCTGCTCTTTGTCCCGATCGAGTGGAGTAAGGAGAAAGTGGGGCCTGTACCAATGTTTTAACTGCCAGATCTGTCCCATTTGTTAATGCTTAATAAGATTGAGAACCAGTAGGTGGGGATTTTCATTTCGATCAAGAAATAACATAAAATGGTTAAAACGATCCTACGATCGAAGCTTCAAAGTCAACTGATGTTCTAGCACCAGTAGCGGTGGGAGGAGCCTCACCTGGTCTCTAATAAGGCTTGGGACTAGCAGCTGGGTCAGCAGGACTGTGGTCAAAGTGTTCTGCACACAAGGTCTTTGATCCAGGGATCAAGGAGCGGTTGGTATCCTCAAGGACGAGGTCTGTGGGAAGTGAGACTGTGGCATCCGTTGGGTGGTTTACACCTGTGACCTTTGATCGGAACAACGCCACACGTGATGCTTTGAAAAAGCCGTTTTGCTTTAGAGCTGCTTTTGTTGGCTGAACTGCCACATCTGCTTAAGCCCTATCGTCTGGCTCGGAAATGTAGCCATTATTCCCCGCTTGAGAGGGGTAGGTTACCCAGGCTGCTTTCGGTTAAACAACATTTCCTTTCCCATTTGAATGAAAGAGTAGAAACCGCTGCTGCTTAAACATCTACTTGATTTGAGACCCCTGTTTCACAAGCCGATCTCCCAGATGCCCTATTAGGTGAACCCTCCTTACCATCTCTCTAATCTACTACAGAACCTAGTTCATCTCCTATCCGATCAACAAAGTCTCGATCCCGGAAAGATATTGATAAATTACATAGCGACCTGCGACCCTAGAGGGCTGTCTGTATCAAATACATAAAAGCGGTGGTCAAGTCTTCCATATCAAGCAAGGGCATCGTCAGATGTAACAATGCCCGAAGATCCCGAAGATATAGTACTACCTACATCTGCTGTAATCGAATCCGCCGAATCCTGCAAAAGAGGACCTCTTTAGGGAGAGGAGATATACGAAGTCTAGTTTTCGTACGAAAGGAAGAGGTTCTTGTCTCTACCAAACCAAGCGGAAGAGGAAGCGGAATTGCCGACCGTAATTCATTAACATCTTATTAGCCGCCGACAGATGATGAAAGACCAGATGATTTATATATTGACAAGTGGATCTCGAGTGCCCGCCACCCTGAGGGATTGATTGCCCAGAAATCGATCGATTGCCCACCGCACCCGGCCATCTGGGGAGTCTGATTTATACTTCTCTCCGGGCTGAAGGAGGGAAGGAAGAACGAACTCTTCAATCGGTTAGTCAGACTTTGATTTCGACAACTCTGAACCAAGTGGGCATTGAACAAGCCTTTCTTCCCCAGCCGGGGGGGAATAGAGACAACAACCATTCAGGGAATTTCGCGGGAGGGAAGGGGTGCTGGTTTATCTGAAACGATTCCTATTTGTTTGAAGGTCTAAAGGTGTGACGCAGTCTGCCATGGCAGAACTAAACTAGAAAAATGTCTGAATAACAGAATAAGGTCTCCACCTGATTGATGGGACTCAGAGAGACCATCTTGAGAAAGAAGTCTAAAAAGGGCAGGCTATCAAAGCCATACGTGACCTTCGTTCATAGATTCCACTACTTCACTGAACCACTTTTCTTATTATTGGGTTTTAGGCCTTGGAGAGTACGTCCTCTGGCCAAGACGTGGTGCAGAATCTTCCGAACGTGGAGCAGCAAAGCTTCTTGCGTTCCGATCCTAGAGAACAAGTGCACTATCTAAAAAAGAATCTTCTCCGTTGTGGCCTGGTTAGGACTGTCCTCACTCTACATTGTCCACCCTAGTTTAGGTTGAGTAGACGGGGATATAGGCACTTCGGATGGAAAGACGGATGAACGAACCCCAGACCCGTAACTTTGTTTTGGCTTTCGGTCCGCTACGGTATGGGAGGACACAACCCTTGGTGCTCCACCCATCCGTGCGCTATGGATGGTGTCATCGTACAAGAAGAGACTACTGAAGAAAGGAGGTTCACGATTTGACATAAATAGGTAAGCCTTAGGGGCAGACAGCGGCGAAGATCCTGACCATGGAGACCATGGGGATAACCTGGTAACAATGATACGGAAAGCAAGTCTTCGATCTTACAAAGAAAGGCGATGGCTCGAAGACCTCTTCTCTAATGCTTTTGCCTTCCACGAGACCGGACCTGTCAGATCTGAAGATCGCTAAGGCGAGGCACAAGTCTATGATAGTTGTTTAAGTGATTCACGAAAGACGTCCTACCAAGTGGTGGAATTTTGTAAAAGAAGAGTCGTGGAGTAGCTTGTTGAGCTTACCCTTTGACTTTGCTTTCCTCTTTTAGAGTAAAGAGGAGATAAGTGCTTACAGATCCAAGACAAGATGTGAACGGGCTAAATCACTCCTAGGAAAGAGGGCAGCGGAAAGGCTCTCCTCTGAATCATAATGTGCGAAAAAAAAGCTCTTTCGAAAGAACAAGCCTTGTTGCCGAGGCGCTTTACAGCCCTAAAAGGCCGGTGCTAAAATGGATTAGAGCTCCTTTTTTTTATAAAAGATGGGCTCTTTCTCTAGTCTCTTCGTACGCTAGGCAAGCAGTTAAAGAAGCTGTTAGTCCGAGCTCCTCCGAGCCGAGCATGAGCTAGACAGAGGATAGGTCTTCCATTCCAGCTGCCGACATGCGCTTTAGAAGCATCTCACGCCCCCAAGACTGCATAGGAAGCTTGGTGGAGAAAGGAATCAAGAAGGGTACGGCGATTGAACTTTTCTTTTAGAAAGCAAACGAAACCCCGTGAACAATACAGGCGTACGTAGGGCACACTTTGACTAGAGCCTTTACCGGACCGCTTTTCCGGAATCGGAATACAGTATGAATTCCATAGGCCCAGCAATTTCGGTCAGTGGAATAAGAAATTCCCTAGACCTCCAGTCTATTCTCAGATGGGACTCACGCTATTCTTAGCTGCCCTTTCGTCTGATCTTCAGGAAGGAAGATTTAAAGGGAATGTGGACATCATCCTTTGCCCTATCGGCACTGTCTTATCTGTGTATCCCCATAGGTTCCCGAATACACTGGCCCGGCTGGTAGAGTCCGACTGGGAGGATCCCCTTTCTTGTTCTTCGTTCATTGAAAGAACCCCACGTATGGCACGAGGGAAGAAAGAGACGGATTTCAATTCAGCGGCATATTCGGAACAAGCCTATCAATTCCTGGGGGGGCATTTCTCACGACTCGACCTTCCCCGGTAAAGTCGCTGCCCCCTTGGGTACCCTAGGATCTCTGTTCCCAGCTTCACCTCTTCGGCAACCCGCTTGCCTCAGTTGGTTCCTGTGCTTTGAAGCAAGAAGCCAAGATCGTCTACAAAGACGGACACGAGGGGTCTCTTTTATCGGTGGATTCAACTTCCGTGGTAAACCTATAAGCTCAGAGGTTCCCGAAAACACAGTCCTCGCCCGGCTGGGGCTGGGCGGATCCTTATATTACCTTTGGCCAAGGAGAGGAAATAAAATGAACCTAGCTGTCGAAAGAACTGCTCTTGGTCTTGGGAATACCCTAGGAAGGCAATCTCTCCTCGAAGATGGGTGGGCTTAATCCAATAGCCAAAAGAGTAAAAGAAGATGGCATAGAATGAAAGCTGGGAGGGAGGTGAAGATTCATTGAATCAGTAGTTAAGATAGCCACACAGACAGAACAGAATCGCTTGTGAAAGAAAAAGCTTCACATGAATCGAAATAGGGAGCAGGCGATGTCGAATTTAAAACCTTCCTACCCAATAATCTTTCTAAAGTGCCTAAGGTGCCTTTCTTACCCTGGAAAGTCTTTTCCCAACTCGAAAGGACTACGCAGACTGGGGAAGCGCAGGGATAAAAGGGTAGAGGTGATAAAGAAAGGAATGGAGCAGAGGAAGAGTGAAGGAGATGAGGATCCGGATTCCATTCTTTGAGTGAACGCCCGGTAGCCAATCGATCAGGAGTAGGAGCTGCACCAAGACAGATTAGATAGCCCTCGGGTGATTAAGAAGAAAAAAGAGACCAGAGTTCGGTTTAGAAGAGAAGATTTATTTTACTTTCTTGTTAACCCTACTCGAAAGAGAGTGAGTGGCGGATTCAGAGAAAGGCTATTCTTTCGCAGAGGGAAAGGCGGAGTCAAAAGCCTTTGAGGTCTAGGAAGAAGCCATGCCATTGAATGGCTTGGTTGATCCTCTGTCTTAAGCAAAGAAAGATCAAGAGTTGAGATGTGAGAAAAAGATCAAGAGTTCTTAGATCCGCCTAAGAGTCATTCTTTCAGGGGTGTCCTTTCCTGTGCTTCTAGTAAAGAGCACAGGAAGGGAAGCGATAGCACCGAGAGCGGACGAAAGCTCTTTTCTCTTTAGTGGGTTATCTCAGGCTTTATTGGAGTGCGTAGGTTCGCTACTATCTTGAATAGCTAAGAAAGAGCAGAGCGAAAGTGATTCTCTCAAGACGTACGGGGAAGCTCTTCCGTATGTACCGCTGGAGGGGCACCTCATTTCTTCACCGATAGATAACTTAAGGGAAGGGATTCACATTCCTTTACCTAACCCAACCGGAAATCGAATTTCATATGCCACAACTGAACCCGTGGAAGGGGAGATGACTTGAGACCCGAAGGGAATGAAATAGAATACCTTTACCGAAAGAAGGGCGGTAGGGGAACCTGCCTACCCAGAGCTAATGGAGGGTCATTCCTTAATACTAAAGGCGATAGAGGCGGTAAGAAAAGAGGATAGCCAGAGGCGGTAAGAAAAGAGGATAGCCGACTGAAGCCGGCCTTTTGTAGTTGACTATAAAAGTGTCCTTCAGATCCCCACACTTAGGTTATACGTCCTAGATAGAAGACTCCGCTAAAAGACTAGGGCTATGGTAACTAAACCGGTGTCGGCTACCGTTGACTGGGCTATTAGCCCTAAGCCGAAGCGCTGGACTGCACTCTAAAATGCTTCTTCTATTGAAAGACGAAGTCCTCGCTCGTGACAACTAGACTTGCAAACTCCAGACTTCTACTTCACTCTTAAAGATGGTGTCCGGGGAAGAGCTTCGAGCAGTGGTATGATCGGGACAGGGACTTCGTTCAAAGACTGAAAGGAGAGGGATGACACCCGTTGCCATACCCTGGTAACCTAACACCCTTGTGACAAGGTTAATAGTTTTTTCCCTAAAGAGGTACATGCACTGTATAGTACTTTTTTTCTGTCTTTATTCACTAGTCATCTCGTATCTTAGCTGAACGGTAACCGGCTTCGCGAGACCATTTCGGTCTACGCTGGAGACTTTCTCAGTCCCTCTGGCTAGGCTCTTTGGGCCGACAGTTTCTCGATCAACTAGATGACTGACGCATTTGAACAAAGACAGAACGAATCCTATCCTTATATACAAAATTTTTACTGATGCCCGTGTGGTGCAGACTCTATTTGAATGGATATTCTTGTTACCCTAGTTGAATTACGCTCAGTCCTTCATCTTACTGACCTGTGCATATTCACTCAACCCAAGGCAGGAGATAACTTGGATTACCCGTTCTGCACCTGGATGACTGAATTTCATGCTTCAAAGCAGAGTGGAATCAGGGTTTCAACCCTAGAAGTGAACTAGTCGAATTCAAAATAGGCTAATGAGTCCGCAGCACACTTTCTATATCCGTACCTCATGCCCCAGGAAATAGTTTCATTCGACTGAGAGTTCCGATCAACAAGGACCGACGACGATGAAATAAAATAAGCACATCTCCAGTAGTACACTTAGCTTACACCTTCTTTAAACTTTAACATGAATTTGAAGCACATTTTTACGAAAAAGTCTTTATTATTATATTAACATAAGCATTGAACACTTTAGACTAGGTTTTGGCCCATACATGCAAACACAACAAATAAAACCAAACAAAGAAACTTAGCATAGATAGGAGTCTATCTCCAGTAGGCACCGGAGTAGATCTACACTAAAAAAAGACAAAGAACACCAGACATGTTTAATTTAAACCTTAAAAAAGAAAAGAGTCGACGGACTCTTTTAGTTTTCTCAGGCAAAAAGGCAGATTACTGCCTCCACGATCAGTGCCTGCTGCTCCTGGCGTAGTCCCTGGAGTCTTTCTTCTAGTTCCCGAATTCTTTGATGGCTTGCTTCCATTCGGGCTTCAATAGCAGCCGGGTTCACGGAGCGAAGATGCCTCAAGAAACCATTTAACATTCTTCGACTATTTCGAAGAGCATTTTCTATATTTTCTATTTCAACGTGAATTTCAGCAAGTCGCTGGGAAATGGCGAAAATTTGAGCAGGGAGGGCCATGGCTTCTCGATATACACTGGTAGAAAACTCTTTTCTGTTTTTTGTTTTTGTAGAGCACAAAAGCTTATCGAGCCTCTCTTTATAGAGTGTAGAGCAATTCCGCCAATGCAGTACGAATTGCATGGCTGGCACAATCTGAGTACTATAACCACGCTGCCTGTATGAAAAAACAAACTTTGCAAAACCGTTTCACCTAATCGATCGTGGTGAAGTCAGCAATGGATTCGGCGGATCATCCACGTCACGCTAGGATTTGGGGAGGACATTTACGAGAGTGAGGTGAGTTTTAAGAGAAAGACGGGGGTGAATTTTTTTGCTCTAACTGGCTGTGAGCATGGGAATTGCGTTGCCGAGCAGAGGGCGGAGAGGAATTTGGTGTTGCAGGATTGATGACCGGGAAAGGGTTGATAATTGGTTGATTTGTTTTAGCAGGTATATTGGTATGAATGAACATATTCTAGATATAGAATGTAGAAGAATCTCGCCATACGGCACGAGCAGTTGAGTACAGTACTATCATGCCTTTGTTGTGTGAAGAAACTAAAAAACTTGCGAAGCACGCACCTCAATCACCCTCTGTGTGAATTGAACGAACTGACAAGTACAACCAGCTTAAGCTGGTTTTCCACCTATTTGTGAGTGTTCATTTGAAGCAAAGTCTAAAGTACATATTCGTTGCCGATTTGGGGTTATGATGGAAGATACTGCTGAGGTACCAAGTACACACGTGATTCTGCTCTGGCAGAAGTGCACGCGCAATTCAGCTCTGGAAAAACTCCCTGAGGTACAGAGAGAGATGAAGTTTATAGTCAACCTCTGCCTCTCAGATAGCTTTCTTTTCCAACACTTCTATGTGGAGATGGATGTAATATTAATATGATTGATAGTTTAAGTTTATGCAGTTTTCCAAAGTCTCCAATTTAGGGCTTGGTTCCGGCCTTGTTTCGTAGTGAATTTATGGATTATAATACTTCTAACACTGAATTCGAATTTGTAAATTCAACTTGACTTGTACCTGGAGAATATAATAAGGGTTTCCCATTTAAATCCAGGCACTGTTTTCTATTTTGCGCTTAGATGTGCTCGGCAGATGCTAAAGCCAGAGCGTGATGGCAAGAGTTGATCGAGCGAATAATCACAGTTCTCAGCTATCACATTCAGAAAGACTACTGGCGGAATTTCACTCAATTCAAAAAACTATACCCTTACAAAACGAAGTAGTACTCCCACACAGTTGTTCAATTTGAATGTCATTCTCGACTCTATCCCTGACTGGGTGTTTGATTTCAGGCCCTTTCGAGGAGGGTATCTGATTGGTTAATGTCAGCCCGGCTCGCATGGACTTCCGGTGTTTCTTAGTTGACAACTGCATTGCAATTTTAAGTTCTCTAGTTACTCCTGCACAAGCAACAGCAGTTATGGATCTGATTGAGGAGCGCTGGGAAGAATGGATCGGGGAGATGCACTTGAAGATCACTTACCCAGCTCTGGAAGGACATGAGTGGAGAATTGTCACCGGATTTGATCCAAAAATCACACTGCCTGTATGAACAAACAAACTTTGCAAAACCAGTTTACGTAGAAAAGATTCCATATTCTATGCCAATAGACTCGTGACATCCATGTACTGAGTCGTCAAATGAGCCACGTTAAGAAAGCCCAAGCTTATATGCATTGGCCCACAGGGTGCCCCAATAGGGCCCGAATGAAAGACCCAAGCCTACAATGAACCATCAAAGAAAGTCCTACAAATGAAGACTTGGGCCTATCAAGCCTGCTTTCCTCGATGAAAGCCCACAGAAGGGCCAAAGCACAACAAGCCTACCCATCGCAAGCCCAAGCCCATGCAAGAAGGACCTCATTGTCATGGAAGCCCTTTCCTTAAGACCAGCTACATGCCCCCATTTAAGAAACAGCTCCTAAAGAATAGCTCGTTCAAGAGAAGTCAAGTCGCAGTATTATACTAACGTACAAGAGCCCCTTTATTAGTAAGGTTGCACGCTTGACAGCGCCTACCCCACTGGCTTCCTTACTACTCAAAGTTAACAGGACCCGCTAGTGCCTATTGCCTTAATGCCTATAAACTGGGACCTTTAAAATCACTGTTTACCAACTTAAGACCAATAAGCACAAGAAGGCAAGTCAACCCTACCACCGATACTAGACTAAAGGGTCGACTCACTGCTTCCCCTTTACCACATTTGCTCTCCATACCCAAGCCGGAGAGCACGCCATCTATTCTAAGACGACTGCCCTTCGGGTACTTGACCGAACAAGGTAAACTCCGCAACTCACAGTAGATTGAATGAGTGGTTCGCTGTACCACTGATACTGCCTTAACAGCTACTTGTGTGGAGCTTCTCGGCTCATCACCTCTGCGTTCTCGAACTATAGCAGCCTTTTCCACCGTAGTGAGATATCCCCTAGTAGTTTCATACCTCGGCACGAGATATTCATCCAATCGGACCTACCAGGGAAAGCGCACAACCCGGCTGTGTGTGTCGATACCAGAAACTACGACTGAACCCTACACCGCTAACGAAGGGTAAGTGATTGATTGAAGATGGTCAAGGGGTTTCATAGAACAATCATGGAAGAAGTTGTGTTATCTATCTTTGTTCCGGGTAGGAGAAGACCCTACCTCTTCCTCGCCTGCCGCGATTCCTGCCTGTTTGGCTACCAGTCCCTGCAGGAATAACCTTTGAATCACCGAGCGGGATCGTGTTGCCGCAGTGTTCTTTAAGTCGACGTTTACTCTCCAGATCCCCAGTTATAGTAGGTGTTCAGTGGGGGTGGCGTTGTTTATATATATACGCGTCTATCAAACCATTCTCCTGGTCTTCTCGGGCGGATATCTGCGTTTCTTTTCTCTTTGTCGGCGGCCTTTTTTTGTCTTCTTGTCTTGTCTTTCGGGGCGGATCGGGGGGCAGGGGCTGTCGACCCGGCTTTTCTTGGGGACCGGGGCGGTCGATCTTGATTTAATTGTTTTCCTTTAGGGTTTTTTTGTGGCGAGATTCTCAGTTTCTGGGGAGGATTTATATAATATATATGATATGCTGGGTTTTTCCAGCTTTCTCGGGAAAGAGTCTTCATTCCCTTGCTGCATCAGTAAGATACGGCAAGCAACAGCTAATGTCAGAATATATCTATATATATAGAAGATAGACATATAGAAAAAAGTGTGCAGTGAGGGATCTTTATAGGTAGCCAGTCTTTACTTAACTCGACCTAAGCAATGCCCAAACAATCCCATGTCTTTCTTGGTTGGACCAACCCAACCGGCGATTTTCGTCTTCCTGAATTGGGAGAGCAAGAAGAGCTACGCTACCTTCTGGCTAGCTCGTGCAATCAATACAATAAATAGAGATTTAATTCAGTGATTGATATGGAGCCAAGTTAGAGCTGATAAGAGCGCACCAACTCCCGAATCCACTTTAAGTCAAGATCAGAGCAGGCACAACGACGCAATTCTCAGGGGTGCGTCTGGTGGTATCGTATATAAGAAAAAGATCACGGCCGCATTTAGGAAGGATCTTTCTATCTAACTAGAAATTGAATAAAAGAAGAAAAGAAAGGTTGGGAAGTAAGACGTCCGGTTCACCAGGTTCTACCACTGCAGGGCCCAATCATAGTCAAAAGAAGAGTTTGATCCTGGCTCAGAAAGAGGGCTTGGCTATATGCTTAACACATGCAAGTCGAACGCAGTGCTCTTTGACGACTCTTTGAGATTCCGTAAGTAACTTAGTGCAAACATAGGCTTTGGCAAATGAAAATGAAATACGAAGGACAGCGATACTCCTCAAAAATCTCTCAATCCATCAATATGTTTCAAAAATTTCCACCTTTTGTCAAAATTTTGAAAAGTGTCATTTTCTGGTTACCAATTCCAATTGCTCTTTGTGGGGTATTCCTCACTTGTGATGTATTCCTCAGAAGGAGCTATTGTGATGCAGCGGAACCATGGCAATTAGGATTTCAAGACGCAGTAACACCTATGATGCAAGGAATTATACACTTGCCGGGCTGTATCTCTTTTTCTCTGGTTCTACGTTTCTTCCTGCCTTTCTTTCTTACTTTATGTAAGTGGAGGTTCTACTATTTTCCGCAAACAGGGTTTGGCGATAGAAGAACTACTATCGAGATTCTCGGGACCATATTTACTCGTATCTTTCTGGTGCTGATCCTAATACGCAATTCCCATGAAGTAACTCACTGCGCCGGCTCCGGGGAAGCTTCTTCGGCTAATCACAATGTTCCCCCTGGCGGTGAGGGTACTTCTGGGGGCAACTCCGGCTGGACATCTATCCTAGGGAGCAGCTCTGGGGAAAGCTCCGAAGCAAGCGTGAATCAGCCAACTGGCTCTTCAAATCAAAACAGGGCTGGCCCGTCGTCTGCTATCCCAGGGCAAAATGCCAATCCAATTGAGCAACCGGCGCCACCTTTCCCCCTCCTTCAAGAACAGGGCGAGCGGGGAGATCTTCTCAGGTCTCTTCATAGGCTCGTAGCCTCTCAATTACAACATTATTGTGAGAGAGGCCGTCCAAGGTGGAGAATTTCCTCAGCCACTGACTTGTATGATGAGTCCGCCTATCTAATTATGAGCTATGATATGGGTATCTCCGAAGATACAAAAGATGAGATTCAAGACTGGATTACGCAAATACGTTCAGATCCTAAACTACTGTCTACCTTTTATAAAAAATATAAATAAAGAAGTTTTGGTCACGTATGAGTTTTTCCAGCTATCAAGGAGGACGGGCGGGGCAATATGAGCGTGAGAAATGCAATTAGGACTATCATATCGGAGTGTATCGAGGATGAGAACGAGAACTAATTGTCATTCTATGTTCTATGTTTCGTTTCTTACTTTTTCTTTCTATTTTTCGAGAAAAGGTCCCATCCTTCAATATCATGATTGGGTCGACCAGGCCAGATCATGAGTGAATAGAAAATCGAAAACGTACATAGCTGTTCCAGCTGAAATACTTGGAATAATTCTACCACTTCTACTAGGAGTAGCCTTTTTAGTGCTAGCTGAACGTAAAGTAATGGCTTTTGTGCAACGTCGAAAGGGTCCTGATGTAGTGGGATCGTTCGGATTGTTACAACCTCTAGCAGATGGTTCGAAATTGATTCTAAAAGAACCTATTTCACCAAGTAGTGCTAATTTCTCCCTTTTTAGAATGGCTCCAGTGGCTACATTTATGTTAAGTCTGGTCGCTTGGGCCGTTGTACCTTTTGATTATGGTATGGTATTGTCAGATCTGAACATAGGGCTACTTTATTTGTTTGCCATATCTTCGCTAGGTGTTTATGGAATTATTACAGCAGGTCGGTCTAGTAATTAGGGGGCGGCCGTTCGGTCGCCTATGATACTAGGACCAATAGGTCAAAAATGGGTTTGTGCCGGAGGTGTTGAACGATCTACTCTACACAGGTGTGGGCTTACAGGGCTAGGGCTCAACAACCCTTTCTTTCATTTATCAAAAGGGCCCTGGTCGGTCACTTTTCCGGGCCGGGATGAAGTTTTGGAAGTTCTAAAAAAGAGATCTTTCTCTGAGCACCTCAGATGAGGAAGGGTAGCCTGTCAAGCTGGCCTAACTAACTATTTAGAATATCTATCTAGATAGATATAGATATCTTTTGAATATATATATAAGATTCGCTGTCTTTTAACCGGCTGTTCTTCTTTGTCAACGCTACTAAGGACCTATAGGTTCGCCTACTTGACTTATGAAAGATAATGAGAATGGGTTATTCAAAAAGGAAAAGAAAAGGCCCTACTTTCGCAAGCCTTTGTCATTGTCAGTCAACTAAGTAGGGCCTGAGGCCCCCTGCGAATCCGTAAATCTGAAGAGCATGCCGCAACAAAAGGATGGTCCCCTATGCATTTCATTCTTTCCGGAAGGGAAAAAAAAGTACCCCCCATCATGGTGAACCTCTCCTTGTGATCGGGATCAGGTAGATGCCTCCCAGCCGGGGGGAAGATCGAATCGGAGTTTCCTTAGGTAGCCACCGACCTACAGTTATCCTTAAACTTCCGTGCTTGGTGGAGAAGAAGCGAACAAAGGTACGCTCGCTTGCTGTCTTGTTCTCTGCCGCGAACTGGGATCGCTCGCCAGCTAGGTCAGATTGGAGCAACATTTTTTGAGAACAGATTACCCATCTTCGGGGACAAGGGGCGGAACGACCTCTCGATCTACTTACTGCAGCCCAGGAAGAAAAACGTCGTCTAGGACTTCCCTCTTGCTCCGATCCCCCCTACGCCTAGGACGTTGTCTGGGCCAAGAGCCATAGTTAGTTGCTGTTTCCATTTGGTTGTTTTTTTTCTCGTTGTTGATACCGGCAAGACCCAGCCAGATGATGTCTGCTGGTTGGTAGTGAGAGGACTAATAGTACCTGCATACCCAAAAGGGGGCGCTGATTAAAAAACAATCATTTTATTTTGTTTCTTGCTCTCCCTTAGCAGCGGGAAAGGAGTCTATCTATCTGCCTAGCTTTGGTAGATTTCCCCCAACGCAATCCACAGAAATTCCACGAATCCCTTGGTGGATAAGTCCGACGACTCAGCAGCAGTGCGGAATTGAGTTTCTCGTCCGGTGGATCTGATCTATAGTTAGGGGGCAATACATACCAAAAGGTTCGAAGAAGGAAGGCGCATAAGAGTAGATAACCAACCCACCCTTCTGTATAACCTATTCACATTAGTGAAGCGGCTGGATGCATAACATAAGGGAAGTGCACGTTTGTGAGACCTTAGTCGGGATGGGGAGTCAACCTACGAGCACAGAAGAGCGTGGTACCGCTGCCCCTCTCTAAGTAAAGGTAAAGTCTCTCGTTCAGGTAGAATGGTTGGAAATGGAAAGAAGCGGAAAAGGGTCAAAGGCGGTTGCTAGCATCGAAGAGAGCCGTCATCGACGAGAAAGTGGGAGTTCGGACTTGGCGAACGAGCTCTTGCCGCGGGAGAGGAAAGCGGGGCAGGCAAAATAACCATTCCGGTGGTTGATAGTGGAGCAAAGGCTGGATAAAACATGGATAGGCATGCCTTATCATCCAAAAGGATTAGAAAGAGGAAGGGCGTTGTGCGGCTTCTTTTATAGCGCACGCGTATGATGGTGAGCAGCAAGCTGTTGGTTTTTCAAGTAGGGGCTCTTACCACCAAGCGCCCAATCCAACCAGAATACAAGTAAGTAATATGAATCGGCTGTCCCTCAAGCAAGTAGGAAAGAGCCATTGCTTTTGTCAAACCAAATGCTTGAGTTCGACCGATTTCTTTGTATTGTAGCATCCGCCAATCCCCTTAGCGTGAAGGAGATCGTAATAGGGTAGCTTTGTACCCCCTCTTTTTGTTTATGGCGGATGACAGACTTAACGGTAGTTGTCTGATGCCAAATGATGATTGGCTTGGTCTGAAGTCAGTGAATGATTGGTTCGCAAAACTTTTATATTACATAATGGGAACTCTCCCTATAGGCGCCTCACTCTATATCGCCCATTGACCTGAGGGCTGACTGGGAAAGAGCTTCGAAAGGTGACTGATGGGATGGGAGCTGTCGGCCTACAGGGAAAAACAAGTCTATCTGAGAGATGCGTTCGATAGGGGGCTACCTTGAGTGGCCGAAGTGCGCTAGCCGGCTAACTTCTTTCCGCTGCTTGTAAAATAGTATGCTCCATGCCCTGGACCAGTGGGCTGTACGAGTCAGAGTCTGTCCCGCCTATCCTCTTTTCCCACTAAGGCTCCACGAACAAATGGTACACGCTATTCAATGAGGTCGAAGAGGGATGCGGGGATCACAACTATACAGGAGCTACAAAGGTGGCTGGCCACAACCTAAATATCGGCCCGACGACAGACATGAAAGCACACGTGAGACCAAAAACGGAGCGAATTTCCACTCTCGCCATGATGAAAGTGCAACTGACATTACCGTCGCAGCAACTAAGGTATACGTCTGCCTGGATTCGATTCGAGTGAACCGGCCCTCGAACTTTCACCTCATGGAATCCTTTTATAGATAATGCCTTCCGAGAGCGCTTTCCACGAAAGCTATTATATTAAGAGCTTTCTTTCCTACTCAGCTTGGGTCGTAAGTTAGCCGGCCATACCGCTTACATGCTATTGTAATCGGCAAGCCTCCCTTTTAGGGCTGGGAATCTGTCCATAGCGCTAACTGGTATTAGTGATCTTCCTTCCCGTCTTCTCTTAGCCCTTATACGAGGCCTTTTTAAAAGTCGCGATCTGAATAAAAGGAAGTTCGCTGGGTCTTTCTTTTGATCCCCTGGTTCGAGTCCAGCTCGTGACAAGGTCATTTTGGTCATATAGAAGGGTAGACGCCCCCCCTTTTGAAAGGGAGAAGGTTGGGTCATTAGGAGCGGAATCCTGGAGCAGCGAATCAATATTGACAGAGAACATAGAGTTGCATACGGAATGTCGGATGGGAATAGAGCGAATGGGACCAAGTACCCCAGGCTGGATGTAATTCATCAAAAGGGGGATCGATACTTTGCAAATAGCAGTTTCAAAGGCTGAATCTTCCTCTATAGCATTTCTTTCAGAACCTTGGTCCCATCGCTCAATGCTGGCCTGACATCTAATTGCCCTGGGGGAAGGGCCCACTTTTCTATTGTAGTGATGGATGACTTCAAAGTCATTCTTGGGTTAGAATTCTTTCGGGAAACCAAGACCAGTGTGATGCCGAGTACTGGCACTCTTGCGATGCTTGGGAACAAGCCGTGCATGATCCCAGTTCGTTCTGCCAGAGTTGGGGAGAAGAGTCTCTAAGCCCTACGTTTCAGCCCTTTCTTCTTACTTAGAAATGGAATGAGCTGGTTCACTCCCGTCTCTCTATTTAATGTCGGCCTAAGGACTGAACTATTAGATGAAGCTGCTTTTGCTTTACGACCTCTTGAATCGATTCCCCCCTTTAAAGAGATAGATCCCCCTTTCCCTTTCATCTTTCTATTTAACTGGTGATCAAGTATCGACAAAAGATCTTATTAGCTTAGGGGTGTAGCGATAACTCGAGACCTTCCTCTCTTAGGCTTACCAATATTTACTAATTACAGAATCTATGTATTCCTAGATGCCCTCCAAGAGTAATTTCTGTGGCACTCGGGATCTACCACTTATTTAGTTACGATAGGACGACTAATCAAAATGGAGCTTCCTTTCCTGGAAGAGCAACTGAACTTGAACCTTCGCTACCTGGAGCCAGGTATTTCCTTATTATAGATAACGTACGCATAGGTGATCTATTTAATGGGCTAGCTTCACTACTAAGGCTTGATTGCCCTGTGGGAGAAGTTTCATCTTTCTAGGTCGCATTCGATATAGAGAAAAGAAAAGCTATTCTTCTTAGCAGTTGAACAGGAGCAAAAACAGCTATCAATTCTACCTAATCCACTGTTGACCACGGACTGACTCAAGCACCAAGACCTACTGTACTCTTCTTTCGACAACCGGTGAAATGGCTGCTTCTTCTTTGTCCCTCTCGGGAAGTAAAGCGGCCAATAGCATTTATCTTCTCTTTGATAGCAGCTATCTTTCTAAACAGGATAGAAAGATGATAGCCCTAAACAAAGTTGAAACGAAAGGAGCCCTCATCCCCACTCTTGCCATTTCGTCTCCAGTCGCCCAACTCACCCCTTCATTAAGATTTTCTTCTATCTCGACCCTTACCACATTTGAGGGATCTGATATAAATATGTCCTGAAGGTTTTGAAATAGGGGTGAAAAAAGGGCCTGGATCGGGTTTAACCAAAATAAAAATGAAAAACCAAACCAAAATAGTATTGGAGAAGCGATAGGAGTGATTATTGCCACCAGTTTACTAGTTGGGATGAGGGGTGCTGTCGGAGAACGAATGCCATAGAAAGGGTGATTCGGAGATAACTTGACAGATCCGAGATTAGAAGTAATCCTACATTCGTGTCGTATCACTCCCCTTTTTTCTTCCCAAATAAGATCTTTCAATCCACCTTTTGATAAAGTCCCGTTGGCCAGCTTGATCCCTTCCCCATCAATAATATGATATAGGCAGCTTTCCCCGATGCTGACTTTGATAAGCTTTATGCCCCTGGACTTTTTCGCGCGGGTTAGTTCCCTTATTAAGTGCTCTCTGAGCTTCAACTGCCCTACCCAGAAAGCCTTTTTTGGTACGGTACTGCTAGCCAGATAGGCGCTTATCGGAATTTCTTTTCTCAGGTTAGGTCTTGGCTCTTTTTTCCTTAGCCAACTATTAGGGGTCCGTTGGATTCTTACGGACAGCCCTAACTGTCGAGCTAAAAATGGCACCATATGGGACCAACTACCTCCTCTCATCCTCTCAACACTACCAATTTATTTCCTTCTTTTAACTTTATGGTTCTCCTTGATAATCATTGTTATTTCTCCTTTTTTGTCTTCTCGGCTGGAATCATAAATGGTGAAGGTACTGGGTGCGTTGCATAATCCGAAAGGCATAACCAACCATTCGTAAAATCCATCCTTTGTTTTAAATGCCGTCTTCCACTCATCTCCCGGACGAATACGAATTTGATGGCTTGAGATGAGATCACTGGTAAACCTTTTCTGCCATGGAAAGATAGAGCTATCCTGACTGCTCAAAAATGTAAAAAATGAAATCCTTCCGCGGTTGGAAGAGAGAGTGGAACCAAGTATTCTTGGTCAGTGGCTGGAACAAGATACTGGTAAAACTTGGAGGCTTGAACGAACTTCTTAATGTTCGGAGATCTTTGGGGACTAACCAATTGCTTTACTTTTCGAGAGAAGGTATATATAAGAGGTTATAGATATATAGGGATATCAGTAACTGGGACCTTTTGTTCTTCAGGCAAATATTCGATTTCATAGAGAGAATCCACTTTTTAAAATCCTTTTCTTTCACCGCTCCCCTCTCCAACCAGTCGAGTTACTTGCGTACCTTTCAGTCTTCAAACCTCTCCTCCAAGAAAATGCTTGAGCTCCCCAAGTTCCTTTATTTGGAAGCGTACTGATAGATTTTCCTTTGTTCGTCGAATTTCCTGTTCGTCATCTCCAGTGATGATAAGATCATCCACGTATACCAAGACTATGTCCAGCTTGCCTTCTCGAGCTTAACAAATAGGCTGAAATCTGCAGGCGCCATTAAATATCCACTTTGAATTCAAAATAAAAATTCAGCAATCTTACCGCCCTTGGTGCTTGCTTTAACCCGTACAGAGCTTTTCTCAATTTACACACGTAATCAGGGTGAGCTTTACTCTCGAACCCTTGTGGCTGCTCCATGTAAATTTATCGATCTAATTCTCCATGTAAGAAAGCATTCTTCACGTCCATCTGCCACAACTTCGAGGACTTGCTTGCTGTAAGCGCTAGCAGGACACGTACGGTTGTAATCTTTGCCACTGGACTGAAAGTTTCATCATAGTCCAGACCGTACTGCTGTGAGAACCCTCGTGCCACTAGGCGAGCCTTATCCCTTTCGATCGAACCATCTTGGCCTGTCTTCACCTTATAAACCCATTTGCAAGATATGGCTTTTACCTCCTTGGGCTTAGCCACTAAGTCCCAAGTTTGATTCTCTTTCAAGGCTATACTTCTTCCATCGCCTTCTGCCACTCGACACTCTACGACGCTTCTGCATATGTTGACGGCTCTATCACTCGATTCTCTTCGCCCAATGCGGCATTGGCATACTTAGGATTTTGTTTCCGTTGCCTGGCGGATCTTCGGAGCTGTGGTTGTGGCCTAGCTTCTTCTCTAGATACTTCTTGTTGAACATCTTCAGAAGTTCTTTGATGCAGACACTTCAGCAAAGTTGGAAAATCTTGTGTAGATCTTTGATTTAGCTATTTCTAAAGCTGAAAACTTCAGATCTTAGACGACCCTCTTCTTTATTCCTATTACTATGGTGAGTTTGTACAGATGCGGGAGCGACTATGATTTTGGCGATCTGAAACTTTTTCAAAAGCTGGTCCCAGAATCACCACTTCCGCAACTGGACTCTCCAATTCCAATCGATCCAAAGTCTACGAAAGCAAATTGGAGACATTGAAAACTCGCTACTGACATTCACATTCACCTTTCGTCATAGGCCTATGTGGACACTGATAGATCCGCTAGAAAAGAAAGAGCTAAAGAGAGTTGCTTACTACGAAAAGCAAGGTCATTTTCATTCCCACAGTCGGCTT